AGTTATTAATGACTGGACGAAACCAAGAAATAACTCCTCACGTGCGAAATTATAGAAGGTCTCCTGTAAAATCAAACAATTCCATCGAATTGAGTATGATTATATGTGTGATAGCATCTACTATACCAGGAATATCAATGAACCCCATTATTGAAATTGCTCAGGATACCCTTTTTTAGCTTCTAAAATCCATTTCTTAGTTGAATTCTTATCTTACTAACTGGAATTAAAGAATTGAGTAGATATGTTCCACCCAAAAAGGGAATGGGCTAAGGTTATGAACTTATAATCTGATGATCGAATCGATTCCATGATTATAAGTTCATTCCATTTAGGATTAGGAGTATGTTTTTTACATATCTCTCTGGGACCCCATATCAACCCTTTTGGTTTAGCATCTATTGAATCGAGAAATTTTATTGATTTCTTGATAGAATCTATATTTAACGGATCTATCTTTCGGATAATTCAAATTGAATCAATTGGATGTCCGAGTCGGGCCTATATGACATGACGATTCATAAAAATAAAAATACTCTAAAACTCCACCTTTGTCATATATTCCATACATAAGACTAGATAGATATCATATTCCTAGAATATAATTCACTTTGAAGATGCCTTGGTGGTGAAATGGTAGACACGCGAGACTCAAAATCTCGTGCTAAATAGCGTGGAGGTTCGAGTCCTCTTCAAGGCATAATATTGAGATCTTTTATTGAATAGGAATAAGTTCGCCAGCAGATCACGAAGTTTTGGTTATCTTATCTATCTAATGAATGGAGAGTCCATTTTTCTGTACTTATTGGTCGTGAATATCTGAAAATATCTGAATAGGACAAACCATCCCGTGGATCTCTTTGTTTGCTTCAGAACAAAGCAATTCGAGTTAGGCTCGGTCAACGGGAATCTGTATTATCTATATTAGGGGATCCTTTCAATTGAAAGATCCCCATATCGACTTGAGATGACGAGAAAGAAAGTATCTATTTTATTTAGTTATTCAGTTAAACCAATCATTCGTTATTGGAACAGATCGTAACAAACATCTCCTCCGGGAAAAGCCATCTTTTTCTCAACAATGTCTTTGTAATGTTAGCCAATAGGGTTTCATTAGATAGGAACAGATTGGATAAATATTGATAACTCTCGGATAGAGTATTAGAACGAAACAATTCATTTGATAATGAACTATTGGTTCTAAACTGTCTCTGTCGATCAATCAACAATTCGAAATTCTGTTCTGGCATATTCTTCCTAAACCAGCGTTTATTTAGATATTTCCAATAAATTTTTTTTGTTTGGCAAGTCAAAAGTATATTTGACATCTCCTCATCTGCAACCAATTCTCGATGTGAAAACACAGGTACAAAAGGATCATCTTGGAATAGCAAAAAGAGTGGATCCGATGGGTCCCAAATGAATTGGCTTATTCGAAAAACGCCTTGTTCTTTGAAAGGTCTATTTTGTGTCTGGTACTCCATGGTTCCATCCTGCAAGAACTCCGAATCCGAATCATTCTCTTGAAGCTCACCCTCTTCATCATAAATGATCTGCTTGTCCCAAAATGACCTTTCCCAATAGGGAAATCCGAATTCATTGGACCTTTCGATACAATCATCAAATAGAAATTCCCAAGGACGCCACATTCTAGGAGCCCAAACTATGTGATTGAATAAATCCTCCTCTAGCGGGTCGAGGACTCCTTCCCCTTCTTCGAACCCCGATTCATATTTTTCATAGAGAAATCTATGATCAAGGATAGAACGAGATCCATTTCGAATCATATTTATGGGATTCCGTGGTTCGGGCCTAAGAAGAAATGGTACTGCATCATTATCAAACGGACTTTCTGTCTGTGAGGATCCCAGCAGAGCACCTTCTACTTCTAATAGGCCATGAAGTAGATCAGAATCATTATAAAGGAGTCTATAAGAAGTGATACCATCATTTTTTTCATTAGGTCCGGTTAGAGACCAAAGGTTTTGAGCGACGGATCCGGCAGAACAACTCAAAAGATAAAGAAGTATCGTTAATTTCTTCATGCTTGTTCCAAGTTGCACGTACCATTTGTACAATTCAGAATCCCCCCCGTTACATGATTTCTTCTTCATATAGATAGATATAGGATCTATGGAAAAATTACTTAGAAGTAGATTTTGTGAAACAGCCCTTCCTATCTGATACAAAAATATATCATGATCCTTAACCGATCTTATCTGAGATCTAAAATCCCAAGTTTGTCTATGAAGAGCGGATCTAATTATATTAGTGTCTATAATGGATTTTTTTTGTATAATACTAATCGATAGCGCCTCATTGGTAAGTGCTACAAGATCTCGTACATTAGAACCCAGAGTTATGGACCCGCATCCATTAGTATCGGACATTTTCTTTTCCAAGTGAAAACCCCGCGTACGAGCAAGACTGAAAAAGTGCTTTCTTTGTTGTGGAATAAGAAGCCTTCGTATTTTAATACACGTATTTAATTTATTCGGAGCTATTAGAGCGGGATCCACTTTTTGGGGAATATGAGTCGAAGCAATCACAAGAATATTTCGAGTAGAAGATTTTTCAGAATCGCTGGAAAGAGAGTTCACTAATAGACCCAGGGATAAGTCATTCGACTCATTCCCATCCAGATCATGAATGTTTGGAATCCAAATTATGCACGGAGACATTGCTTTTGCTAATTCGAATTGAAGCGTGAGAAAAAATAGATCTATTTCCGGTATGATATCCTCAGGTATCGGATCCTGCATACTTAGAAACTCCAAATGGCTATCATAGTGATGGTCGAGATAGTCACTATCATACCCATCCAAATTATAGCAACTATCTTCGTAGTTAGGTAAAAGACTGTAAATGGTACCCTCTCTATCATCAAAAAGGTCGTCATCATCATCATCAGCAAAAATATCTGTAATATCAAAACCTTTAGGATAGTTATCCAGGAACTTGTTTACAGATACTGTAATGAAAGGAACATAGGAGTTTGTCGCTAGATATTTGACCAAATAGGATCGTCCAGTTCCTATAGAACCTATCACTAAAATACCCCTAGGAGGGGATAGGGCTAAACGGAGCGAAAAGGGTTTTCCATGAGATGGGAAATCCAAACGATTAGCCGCACATGGGGTTTCTGAATAAGTGATTGTCTGATAATGAGCGAGGAATATCCGTCTTTCTGCTAAGCAGGATGTATTGAACTCATAATTTAGTAGATACTTTTGATGAATATCAATTAAATTTCGTAAGTAAATTGTTCCCGGTTGCTCAATCATTTGATAACCAGAGTTATTCTTTGATAAACGATCACTATTCGTCAGACTCAATAAAATTTGATCAATCCTTTTTTCTGTCGTTAAGGTAGAGAACTGAACCATGAATTCCCTTTCTTTATCAGAAACGAAATCACTGTTCAAGATCCAGGATTCTATTTTATCATCAATCCAATCACTATTCACACTTTTTCTTTTTTTTATCAAGGTATAGATCGCTTTACTTGTATCACTTAAATGTCTAGTATTTATCAAAAACGCGATTCGATCGATGGGATTTGGTATAATCCTTACCATGCTTATGAAATCGATGAGATTCAAATATTTCCTCTTCGAACGTGCAGAAGCCGAACCTTGTCTTTCTTCTAGCAAATTTTCTTCTATAAAATTTCTTTCTCTTAGAAAATCTTCTAATTGATCCTCTAATTGTTCCAGAGCAATGCGAAACACATCCTTTAACCCGAAAGAATTCATAGGATACTTATCCAGAAGTTTTTCCAACTCAATCATGTATGATGGAATCATGAAAGATTTGACTTCTTCGAACTCTGTCTGTAACTCCTTAGAGAATCGAGAAACAAAGAAAACATGTGTATGAACGAGATATCCGGTAACAAGAAGAAGGATAAGGATTAAAACGAAGAACTCACTCAGATGTGTCGATATCAATGGTGACTCATTTTCCAAAATATCTTCGCACACGTGCACACGAAAATTATCTAAGCACTTAATCGAAATCTCACTTATAGGATTCCGTGGTGAAAGACACAATTTTTCCCGAAGAATTCGCTTGGATCCATCCCTAAGATCATGAAAAATGGATACAAATTGTTGAAATTTAGGACTCCTACGTAGTATCGCCAATAGGTCTAAAAAAATATCTATAAATATTAAATTTATATATTCGTGTCCTGTCCAGGTAAATAACAATTGTATTATATATGGGTGGATTTTCTTCAATTTTGAGAGAGTTGAAAAAACAGTATTTCTGTTTCTATACATCGGCCAGCGTTTTGTTAAATAAGGACTGTGTTTTTTCCTCTTTTCGGATCGTAAAGATTTCTTAGAATCTTTTGTTAAACAAGGACTGTGTTTTTTCCCCTTTTCGGATCGTAAAGATATCCCAGGAAAAGCTTTTTCATCAGATTGAGTCTTAATCCAATCTGGATTATAAAAAAAATCCATTATCTTTGACTTGAATTTGAGATCCTCATGGTTCTTGAATAATTCAAATCCAAGTCGAGGTGCTTTTAAAAAAGAGGATATCAATGAACTTCTATGAAATGGTTTCAGGGGATTCCGCCAATTCTCTTGATCGTGGGATATCGTTGAGAAATCGTGGGATATCATTGAGAAATCCATGTTATAAAAAGATTTCATGTTATAAATCTCTCTTTTTTTTTTACCGTCGAATGGTTTGTTTAATAAATCGAGGAATGGTCCAAACGTAATATTCTTCTCTTCTTCTTTCTTTTTCTTCTGTCTAGTATGGAATGATATCCAATTTTGTCTCTTCTTTAACAAAAATGGTGATATTGTTCCTTCATTGAAGGATAATTTTGATTTTTTAGAAGTATAAAAGTCATCCAATAAGAAGGGTTTCCTTTTTTTCAAATGAACGATTTGAAGACCTATTGATTCTAACAGCTGATTCCCGAGTGGATCATTCGGACGTTTCAATTCATACATGTGGATCTTGGACCTATGAATGGGAATATTACCGAAACTCACAAAGAAAAAAGGAAGTGAGTTAGACAAAAATGGAAGAAACTTGGACAAAAATGGAAGAAACTTGGACAAAAATGGAAGAAACTTGGACAAATCTTTTTTCTCAATAACCTCGGACCAATCAATCGAATATGCATTCCTATGGAATCGATCGAACACTACTTGAAATCGATCGAACACTACTTGAAAACGGCTATTCTGCTCAGAAATGAAATGGTCCAATTGTTCCTGGAAATTCTTACTCCCATTGGACCATTTGTATTTATATGCATTTGGATCCTTATTCATAGATCTCTCGGTTTGATAAATAAAAATAAGAGTCCAGTTCTTCTGTTTTTTTTTCCAATTTGAGAAATGTTGGTTGATCGTGTATTTCCTCGTAGGTCTATGATTAAGAATATTTTTTCCTATTTGATACCTTCGAATTCCATATTCGAAGTTGCGATGGAATTGATTCCATAGGTTTTTTATGTATCCAAAAGATTCATTCTCTTCGTAAAAAAGAGCAGGTACAACCCATAAAGATTTATTTGGTAGAACCAATAAAGATTTATTTGGTAGAACCAATAAAGATTTATTTGGTAGAACCAATAAAGATTTCTTTGGTAGAACCAATAAAGATTTCTTTTTTGATTCATCCCTGGAGTTGACCTCGTTTATGAATTTTTGTTTGCGCTCCAAATCATGGTGTAACAAGTATCTTGCCCTATTCCGTTCATGGAATAGATGAAATAACCAAAAAAGTCTATTTTTGTTCAAGAATGAATCGGAACTATAAAGCTCATCTTTCGCAACCCCATCACATCCTGGATCGGATGAAATAGGATGAATTGAGACAGTATTTTGTAAATGCATACTTATCTTGACTATATTGGCTATTTCTTTCTTTTCCGATTGCCTGAAAAGAACAAAAGAAACATCTTCTTCTTTCTTAAAGAACCTCTCAGTAGGATTCAAATCCAGCTGAAGTTCTGACCATCTGTCATATAAAAAAGACCGGCCGGCTCTTGTAGGATTCCCAAGAAATTCTTTGATTTCTTTTGGAAACAGATGATTATTCATCCGCGTATGATATTTCGAATCCTCATTCCTATCAGAGATCTTTTTTCGATACAGGAGCGGAACAATCAACTTACTATACCAATTGATATTGATATTGATATTGAACGAATCTTTTGAGTCGTCCATTGTATCATTGCTGGGTCCAATGGAATTCATTGATATAGGAAGAAGCCCTGTCAAATAGACATTTTTTCTTTCGATCATCTTTCGATTGTTAATACGATAGATAAGGATCGCTACTACAAAAAATACTACATTCTTGATCGTGAAATATCGATTGCCTTTGCGTGAAAGTACGAGACTCCAAATTCGGAAGTCTAAGAGTTTTATCAAACTCTCTTGGTGAAAAAAAATATGAATAAAAGATACCGCTGAATTGAATTCAGTCCACGAATCTAAGAAATAGGGAGAATTCTTACTCTCTCTAAATATCTCTCTCAACTCTAAAACCCAAAATTTGAAAAGATGTTCTTTCATATTAAGCCTCCCTATATTTTGATTTAATTGATTTATCCAAAAGATTTTACTTCAATTGATTTTGGTTATTCATGAGGTACTAGGATTCCCACGAAGCATCCATGGCTGAATGGTTAAAGCGCCCAACTCATAATTGGCGAAGTCGTAGGTTCAATTCCTACTGGATGCACGCCAATAGAACCGTACCTCCCATAAAGTCTATCTTTTTTCAAGAATCAATCAATCCGAACTGTTTGACTTAAAATTTAAAACTAAACTAATTTCCATCATATTGCATTATATGTCATTTATTAATTTTTTATTTATTGTATGTCATTTATTAATTTTTTATTTATTGTATGTCATTTATTATATGACATTTATTGACTTAAAACTAATTTTCATCATATTGCATTATATGTCATTTATTACAGGTCATTTATTATTTATTATATGTCATTTTTTACTTATTATATGTCATTTATTATATATCATTTATTATTGTATGTCATTTATTATAAGTAATTTATTGACTTAATGCAAATTTTCATCATATTGCATTATATGTCATTTATTACAGGTCATTTATTATTTATTATATGTCATTTATTATATGTCATTTATTGACTTAATGCAAATTTTCATCATATTGCATTATATGTCATTTATTGACTTAACTAAATAATAATTTCGGATCTGTAGTGGACCTATTAGCTTAGTATGATTTGAATCGAGACGAAGTTCTGACCATCTGTCAGAGAAAAAAAGACCGATTGGCTCTGTATCAATGGAATCTCATCATCCATACATAACGAATTGGTGTGGTAAATTCAAATTAAAATATATGAACAGTAAATAAAACTAGTATTCGTATTGAGACTAGAACTCATAGGGAAGAAAATAGATTTATGAATGGAATCAAATATGCAATATTTACAGACAAAAGTATTCGGTTATTGGGAAAAAATCAATA